TCTCGAACCATAGTAATATTATTTGATCAGATCTTTGAGTCATTTATTTCTCTTGAAATCTCTTCAATGTTTATTTCTACACCCGTCTTTTTTTAGGGGGTCTGCAGCCATTATGTGGCATAGGGGTTACATCCCGTACGAAACTTAAAAGTATACCACTTCTACGAATAGCTCGTAATGCTGCATCTCTTCCGAGACCCGGACCTTTTATCATGACTTCTGCTCGTTGCATACCTTGATCCGCTACTGCTCGAATAGCATTTCCTGCTGCGGTTTGAGCAGCAAAGGGTGTCCCTCTTCTTGTACCCCTGAATCCACAAGTCCCAGCGGAGGACCAAGAAATCACCCGCCCCCGTACATCTGTAATAGTCACAATGGTGTTGTTGAAACTTGCTTGAACATGAATAACGCCTTTTGGTATTCGACGTGCACTTTTACGTGAACCAATCCGCCCAGTCCTACGTGAAACACTTTTTGGTATAGATTTTGCCATATTTTATCATTTCATAAATATAAGTCAGATATATGGATATATCCATTTCATGTCAAAACAGATCTTTTATTTTTATTTGTTCATCGGTTCCTTTAGAGAGTACCTTTTCGAAAGATTATCCTTGTCTTTGTTTATGTCTCGGGTTGGAACAAATTACTATAATGCGTCCTCTCCTACGGATCAGTCGACATTTTTCACAAATTTTACGAACGGAGGCCCTTATTTTCATAGTTGTTATTCCTTAACTGAATTGCGAATCTACTTATTGGAAGAAAATAAGTTTCTTGAAATTTTTGAACAGTGACTTGTATCCTCATGAAAGGAATGTTGAAAAAACGCCTAATCATTCGAATCCTTGTTGTGGAGTCTATAAATTATACGCCCTCCATTTGAACCATAACGACTTACTTCAATTTTGACTCTTTTGGTGCTATCTCCAGGTAGTACACGTATAAAACTGTGTCGAGCCCTTCCTGAAACATAACCTCGAATCTGACTTCAGTATATAAACGAACCCGGAGCATACCACTGGGAAGTACTTCAGTAATTAAACCTTCATGAATCCATTCATTTTTCTTCTTTCATTCCAGGCAAAACCCCCTTGAAGTATCAACTAATGTAGGAGGAGTGATATTAGACAACTTGTCTTTTTTCGTTTTTCCACATTTTTTCACAAATTAGGAAGTTCCGGATATAATTCGGGTACCAGAAAGATTACCATATATAACACAAAATTTCTCCGCCAATTCTTTCTAGTCGAGCCGCACGGTCTGTCATTATACCCCGAGAAGTAGAGAGAATTACAATCCCCATCCCGTCTAAAATTCTCGGAATTCGTTGATAGTTCGAATAGATTCGGAGACCAGGTCGACTGATTCGTTTTAAATTTAAACTGGTTCTATATGGTCTTTTCCTATTCCTTCTATGTCGTAGGGTTAAAACCAAAAAAGATTTGTTGTTTTCCACAAGTTTCCTTACGTTTTCGAGAAAACCCTCTCGTAAAAGTATTTTAACAATGTTTTCGGTGATGTTAGTAGAGGTTATTCGAACCGTTCCTTTTCTATCCATGTCAGCATTTCGTATAGAAGTTATTATGTCAGCAATAGTGTCCTTACCCATGATAAACGCAAATTATTGTTACTTCCAAATTTTTATATAATCAACATGTTCGTTTTATTTATGAAAATTATTAAAAGTATATGCGTGAGACATAATCTACTAATTTATCTATTTTAATTAAAGACTATCACTCTACCGCGATCTCGTATTATAATACCTCAGGTGCTAATGAAACTATTTTAGTAAAATTTAACTGTCTCAATTCCCGTGCGATCGCGCCAAAAACTCGAGTTCCTTTTGGATTTCCTTCTTGATCAATGACAACTGCAGCATTGTCATCATATCGTATTATCATACCGTTGTCACGCTTGAGTTCTTTACAAGTGCGTACAATTACAGCTCTGATCACTTCGGATTTTTGTAGAGGCGTATTTGGTACTGCTTCCTTGATCACAGCAACAATAACGTCACCGATATGAGCATATCGGCGATTACTAGCTCCTAGGATTCGAATACACATTAATTCTCGGGCCCCGCTGTTGTCTGCTACATTCAAATGGGTTTGAGGTTGAATCATATCATTTTTTTAATCTGTTTTTTTTAATGTAAAGTAAAGCAAAGGACGAAGTAAAAAAAAAGAAAACCTGCAATTGTTTTTTTTATACCCAAGACTTCTTTCCTTTGGTTCAACATTCCTATCCAGAAATAATGAATTGAGTTCTTATAGGCATTTTGGACGCCGCTATTGAAATAGCCTTTCGAGCTATATTTTCGGCTACTCCACCCATTTCATAAAGTATTCTACCTGGTTTAACGACAGCTACCCAATATTCGGGGGATCCTTTCCCCGAACCCATACGAGTTTCCGTAGGTCTTACTGTAACTGGTTTATCTGGAAATACACGTACCCATATTTTTCCCCCACGGCGTACATTTCGTGTCATTGCG